AACACGAGGGATTGAAGAATTACAGATGAACGTACAAAAAGAGGTTCGTTCTGTGAACCGAAGACTTAACATTGCTATCACAAGAATTGAAAAACCTTATGGACACCCTAATATTCTTGCAGAATATATGGCTTCACAATTAAGAAATAGAGTTTCGTTCCGAAAGGCAATGAAAAGAGCTATTGAATTAACTGAACAAACGGATACAAAGGGAATTCAAATACAAATTGCAGGACGTATCGACGGAAAAGAAATTGCACGTGTCGAATGGATCAGAGAAGGTAGAGTTCCTCTACAAACAATTCGCGCTAAAATTGATTATTGTTCCTATACAATTCGAACTATCCATGGAGTATTGGGTCTAAAAATTTGGATATTTGTGGATGAAGAATAAGTAAATAGACCCTTTATTTATCTTGCTGTTCTGCCCGATGATAGAACAAAAAATTCGAAACCTTTTCTGTTTTTCCGTGAAATCAAATAAACAATTTTAATTCTATAAGGTTGAATAAAAAATCGAGTAATACTTGATATAATTGCTATGCTTAGTGTGTGACTCGTTAGTTTATTTTTTTCTTTTTTAGAGTTATTAAGTTCATAATGGGAGGTCGTTTTTTAAAGCCCAACTCTAAAAAAATAAAATAAAGAAATAGACTAAAAACTAATAACCAACTTATTGCTTCGTATTGTCAAAATCCCAAGAAACAGTCACTATATGACTGGATCAATCATATAGTTGTAACAACTGAGATTTTCCATAAATTCTAGATTTTGAAGGAAAAAAAAGGGATACAGATAAATGGAAAGGTGATAGAAAGAGAGAATAAAAAGATCAATGATAAATGATTCCAATATGTATGGTCACCTCATAAAAGGCAGTGTGATAAAGCATTTTTTTTATTTTCTTTATTATTATTATTTTTATTATATAAAATAAATAATAATAAAGAAAATAAATAATAATAAAGAGCCCGGGGTTAATAGAAACTAAGGAGATTGGCTCGAAAACACATTTTGTTGGGAGCTCCATTGCAGAATTCAGGCCTAACCATTAATGGAGAAGCTATAGGAACGACAAAACCTGTGATTATATGAGATTCTATTAAAATAAAAACGAATCTTGATGATTCATCGGGTGGGATGGCGGAACGAACCAAGAACAAATTGATTTACTCTGAGAGATCATGGATTGATCTGATCCTCCGAATGGAACAGGAAAGAGTTAATATCCGCCCGCGAAACCCTTATTTTTTTTTTTTTTTTTATTCTTATGGAACAAAAAAAAGTAAATAAAGATTTGTTATAATAAAAATAAAGAAGCATTATGTATAAAGAAGCATTATGTATATTGATCAATATACATATCTAGTCGTATATACAGCTTCTTATGTAATAAATGAAATAGCAATAAATCCGATTACTTTAGTTTAGTGTATTAGTTATGAATAAATACATGTGTATCTGTAATATTATCGAATTCTTTCATTCGCGAGGAGCCGGATGAGAAGAAACTCTCATGTCCGGTTCTGTAGTAGAGGTGGGATTAAGAAAAAACCATCAACTATAACCCCAAAAGAACCAGATTTCGTAAGCAACATAGAGGAAGAATGAAGGGAATATCTTCTCGTGGCAATCAGATTTGTTTCGGCAGATACGCTCTTCAGGCACTTGAACCCGCTTGGATCACAGCTAGACAAATAGAAGCGGGGCGAAGAGCAATAACACGATATGCGCGTCGTGGTGGAAAAATATGGGTACGCATATTTCCCGACAAACCTGTTACAGTAAGACCTACAGAAACACGTATGGGTTCCGGAAAGGGATCTCCCGAATATTGGGTATCTGTTGTTAAACCGGGTCGAATACTTTATGAAATAGGTGGAGTATCCGAAACTATAGCCAGAACAGCTATTTCAATAGCTGCGTGCAAAATGCCTATACGAACTCAATTTGTTATTTCAAGATAAGGATCTAGAACTAAACAAAAGGGGTATTGAGGATGAAAAAGCAACTACGGGTTTATTTATAGACAAAGACTATTTCTTTTTTTCTTCATTCTTTGCATTAAAATAACAGATTCAAATAAAAATGATATGATTCAACCTCAGACCCTTTTGAATGTAGCAGATAACAGCGGAGCTCGAGAATTGATGTGTATTCGAATCATAGGGGCCGGTAATCACCGATATGCTCATATTGGTGACATTATTGTTGCTGTAATCAAAGAAGCAGTGCCCAATATGCCTCTAGAAAGATCAGAAGTAATTAGAGCTGTAATTGTACGTACATGTAAAGAGCTCAAACGCGACAACGGTATGATAATACGATATGATGACAATGCAGCGGTTGTCATTGATCAAGAAAGAAATCCAAAAGGAACTCGAATTTTTGGGGCAATTGCTCGGGAATTGAGACAGTTGAATTTTACTAAAATAGTTTCATTAGCTCCCGAAGTATTATAAATACTAGTGGATAAAACTATGATTATGATATAGTTATAATAGAACATTTGAAACGGCTTAAATTAGTAGATTGTGTCTCACGTATATACTTTTAGTAACTAATTTATTAATTAATAATTGAATAATTCAAGTAAAAAAAAAAAAAAACATGTTGATTATATCAAAATTAGGAAGTACCAATAATTCGTCATGGGCAGAGACGCTATTGCTGATATAATAACTTCTATAAGGAATGCTGACATGAATAAAAATGAAACCGTTCGAATAGCATCCACTAATATCACCGAAAACATTGTTAAAATACTACTACAAGAAGGTTTTATTGAAAACGTCCGGAAACATCAGGAAAGTAACAAAAATTTCTTGGTTTCAACCTTGCGCCATAGAAGGACTAGGAAAGGAATATATAGAACTGTTTTAAAACGTATCAGTCGACCTGGTCTACGAATCTATTCCAACTATCAAAAAATTCCTAAGATTTTAGGTGGAATGGGAATTGTAATTCTTTCTACTTCTCGAGGCATAATGACAGATCGAGAAGCTAGACTAGAAAAAATTGGAGGAGAAATTTTGTGTTATATATGGTGATCCTCCTCCGGTATCCTAATTTTATCTATAACTTCGCATTTGGAAAATAGAAGAGAAAGGTGAGTTATATAACTCTTCCCTCATTAGTTGATACTTCAAAGGGAGTTACCTGGAATGAAAGAACAAAAATTGATTAATGAAGGTTTAATTACTGAATCACTTCCCAACAGCATGTTCAGGGTCCATATTATATTTTAAGTAGGATCTGGCGCAATTTTAATTTGATACGGATACTGCCGGGAGATAGAATCAAAATCGAAATAAGTCGTTCAACCAGGGGACGTATAATTTACAGACTTCGCAACAAAGATTCGAGCAATTATATAATTTTTGAAAACATTCCTTTCATGGGGGATCAAATTCGAAGCTAAAAAATCCAAGAGGCTTATTTTCTTCCAAGGAATAGATTCCAAATTAAGGTAAGGGGTGCGAAATATGAAAATAAGGGCTTCCGTTCGTAAAATTTGTGAAAAATGTCGACTGATCCGTAGGCGCGGACGAATTATAGTGATTTGTTCCAATCCAAAACATAAACAGAGACAAGGATAATCTTTCTAAAATTTCTCAAGGAAGGGCCATGTAAAAATAAAGGATCTGCTTTAACATGAAATGGATATCTCCGTATCTTTCTATATATTTCTGATTCATATTTATGAGATAATAAAATATGGCAAAACCTATACCAAGAGTTGGTTCACGTAGGAATGGACGTATTGGTTCACGTAAGAATGAACGTAGAATACCAAAAGGAGTTATTCATGTTCAAGCGAGTTTCAACAATACCATTGTAACTGTTACAGATGTACGAGGTCGGGTGGTTTCTTGGTCCTCCGCCGGCACTTCTGGATTCAAAGGCACACGAAGACGGACACCTTATGCTGCTCAAGCCGCCGCCTCAAATGCTATTCGTACTGTAGTGGATCAAGGTATGCAACGAGCAGAAGTTATGATAAAAGGTCCTGGTCTCGGAAGAGATGCAGCATTACAGGCCATTCGTAGAAGTGGTATACTATTAAGTTTCGTACGTGATGTAACACCTATGCCACATAATGGATGTCGACCTCCTAAAAAAAGACGTGTGTAAAAATAAGAATTAAACAGATTTCAAGAGAAATAAATGATTCAATGATCTGATCAAATAATAATATTAGTATGGTTCGAGAGGAAATAGCAGCATCCACTCGAACACTACAGTGGAAATGTGTTGAATCAAGAGTAGACAGTAAGCGTCTTTATTATGGTCGTTTCATTCTGTCCCCGCTAATGAAAGGTCAAGCCGATACCATAGGTATTGCCATGCGAAGGGCTTTACTTGTAGAAATAGAAGGAACATGTATTACACGTGCAAAATCTGAGAAGGTGCCACATGAATATTCTACGATAGTAGGTATTGAGGAATCGGTACATGAAATTCTAATAAATTTGAAAGAAATTGTATTGAGAAGTAATCTGTATGGAATTAGAGATGCATCCATTTGTGTCAGAGGTCCTAGATACGTAACTGCTCAAGATATCATCTCACCGCCTTCTGTAGAAATAGTTGACACAACACAGCATATAGCTAACCTGACAGAACCAGTTGATTTGCGTATTGAATTACAAATCAAGAGAGATCGCGGATACCGTATTAACCCCACAAATAACTCTCAAGATGGAAGTTATCCTATAGATGCTGTATCCATGCCTGTTCGAAATGCGAATTATAGTATTCATTCTTATGGGAATGGAAATGAAAAACAAGAAATACTTTTTCTAGAAATATGGACGAATGGAAGTTTAACTCCTAAGGAAGCACTTTATGAAGCTTCTCGTAATTTGATTGATTTATTTATTCCTTTTTTACATGCGGAGGAAGGGGACATTAATTTCGAGGAAAATAAAAACAGGTTTACTCCGCCCCCTTTTACCTTTCAAAATAGATTAACTAATCTAAAGAAAAACAAAAAAGGA